AGTTCTTATAGTGTAGTTAAGCACATAAGATTTTCAATCTTTTAGTATATAGTGTAAAATATTAAGAATTTTACTTTATTAGTATAACTAGTATGGTTGTTTTCCAAACAATTGGTTTAAGGAATTAAATAAAGTATATCAATAGTTTAAGGTTTTAAGTTAATTAAACTGAAGACTTTCAAGGTCTTTAATAAATATTCTGTTTAAATCTTGTTATAAGGTGGACGATAAATAAGTCGGTAGATTGTAAATCTATGTATAAGTAAACACTTTCTTGTAATTATTCTTAATAAAGTAAGCTAATTTAAGCTGTTGGGTTCATACCCCGAAAATAAATAGTAGATATTTCTTTATTAGATAGTATATTTAGATTTAGTTTATTTAATAGCTCTTTCGTTGAGACTGTGCTTAATATTGTCAATCTAAAATATCACTTTAAATATAATGTTTAAAATTTAAATTGGTTAAAATATTATTTTTTTTAGTATAAGTAGTATAGAATAATTGTTTTAGGAGTACTGTAAAGGAATAAAATTGTTTAATTGTTATGTAGTAGAGACTTATTTTCGTACCTTTTGTATAATGGATTAATGATTTTTTTATGTTTATAACAGTTTCTCGAAGTGAAAGGATTTACTTAATAAGGTTGTGTGTTAACGTTGTATAGTTATATATTGATTATTAAGTGGTAGTGATATGTTTATCGTTTTTCATGATAGCTGGTTTATTAGCTTAAAATATTTAAGTATTGTAATATTAGTATAAATATGTTGTTTTATCTAATATTAGCTTACTGTATAAGGGATAAGCTTTATATAGTGTAATTAGAATCGTBTATATAGTTTAATAATTTAAGTAGAATTAAAAATGTTTTGCTTTAAAAGTAATTTAAATTGTTTAATGTTTGTTTATGTTCAGTTTATTAGTTAATTAAATTTTTAAAAATTAATTTTTAAAAATATATAATGTTAATATGAGTATTATTAATAATTATTAGTTTATTAAAATATGTAGAAGTAAATTGTTTGTATTTTTTAATATAGTGAATTAAGGTAAAGGAATTCGGCAAATATTAATCTCGCCTGTTTATCAAAAACATCTCTCTTTGTTATATAATACATAAAGAGTTGGGCCTGCTCGGTGAATAATTTTTTAACAGCTGCGGTATTTTAACTGTACTAAGGTAGCATAATAATTTGCCTTATAATTTGAGGCTAGAATGAATGGTTTGACGAAGGTTAATCTGTCTCTATCTTATTTTTTAGAATTTAATTTTATAGTGAAAAAGCTTTAATTTTTTAAAGGGACGAGAAGACCCTATTGAGCTTTTAATTTTATTGTGTTTTAAATATTTATTTTTATAGCGTTATTATAAATTTTAATTGGGGTGATTAAGGAATAAATTATTAACTTCCTTAGTTTGAATATTGTTTGATAAAGTAACCAATATGTTATTGCTTTTATTATAGTTACCATAGGGATAACAGCGTAATTTATTTAGAGAGTTCTTATTAAAAAATGAGATTGCGACCTCGATGTTGGATTAAAGTAACCTCAAGGTGAAGAAGCTTTGATAGGTAAATCTGTTCGATTTTTAAAACTTTACATGATCTGAGTTCAGACCGGCGTGAGCCAGGTTGGTTTCTATCTTTTAAAAATGATATTTGCTTGTTTCAGTACGAAAGGACCAAATAAAGCTAAAAAATTATTATTATAATACATAGTTGGCAGAAATAATGTGAATAATTTAGGTTTATTTAATAAGATGAATATGTCTTACTTTGTAGATAATTGAGATGGCAGATCAGTGCATAGGTTTTAAGTTCCTAATAGAGAGTATATTTAATTCTTCTTGATAATGTTAATTGAGTTATTATCTAGCATTGTAGCTTTTGTTTGTGCACTTTTGGCTGTTGCTTTTTTTACTTTGCTAGAACGAAAAGGTTTAGGTTATTTTCAATTACGTAAGGGGCCTAATAAAGTAGGTTTAATAGGTTTGCCTCAGCCTTTGGCTGATGCAGTAAAACTATTTAGTAAAGAGTTAGTAAAACCAACTTTAGTGAATGTTTTTCCTTTTCTAATTTGTCCTTTTATAAGTTTGTTTTTAGGACTTGCTTTATGAATTTTATATAATAATTATTTTGTTTGTAGTATGGGGGGAATAAGTTTATTATTATTCTTATGTGTCTCCAGTTTAGGGGTATATAGGGTTATAGGAGCTGGTTGATTTTCTAATTCCAAATATGCTTTATTAGGTTCTGTGCGAGCTGTTGCTCAAAGTATTTCTTACGAGGTCAGTATATCTTTAATTTTATTAAGTTGTTTATTACTTGTGGGTAGGATAAGGTTAAGAGTTGTAATAAAATACCAGTTTGTTGTTTGGGTTTTTTTTATTAATTTTTTTATATTATTAATATGGTTTGTCTCTTGCGTTGCAGAGACCCATCGTGCTCCTTTCGATTTTGCAGAGGGGGAATCTGAATTAGTTTCTGGTTTTAATGTTGAGTATGGGGGTGTCGGTTTTGCGGTTTTATTTATAGCTGAATATAGTAATATTTTATTTATAAGTGTACTGGTGGTAAGTTTATTTTTTGGGGGGATTGTTTTTGTTAGCTTTTATGGGGCAGGTTTGTGTATTTTTATTAGCCTAGTTGCTTGATTATTTATTTGAGTTCGTGCAAGCTACCCCCGTTATCGTTATGATTTATTAATATATTTGATTTGAAAAAGCTACCTACCCGTTGTATTAAGTATTTTAATTTTTTTAGTTGTTTATATTTATGTGCTAAACTAACAAAAGATAATTTAATTAAAATGTTAACATTGGAAGTTAAGAATTGAGTTTAGTACTTATCTTTTGAAATGAGTTTATTATTTATGATTTCTTTAGGTTTTTCTTTAAGTAGTGTTTGTTTAATAGTTATTCAGCCTCTTAGTTTAGGCTTTATATTGATGTTGTTAACTTTATTTGTTAGAGGGTTATTAAGTATATTTACCTTTTCTTGGTACGGGTATTTACTTTTTTTAGTATATATTGGTGGTTTATTAGTTATATTTATATATGTTATTAGTTTGGTTCCAAATCTTATTTTTATTTCTAGTAAAGTGTTTATATATTTATTTATAATCTTTTTTGGTTTTTTTTCAATAAATTTTTTAGTAATAAAAGATTTTATTAGTGTAGGTATGAAAAGTTTTTCTTTGTCTGAGTATAATTCTGTAAGTTTATGTGGCAGTAGTATGGTTATGATGTATGATAATTTTTTATGTTATCTATTATTAGGTGTTGTTTTACTATTCTTGTTAATTAGAGTTGTTAAAATCTGTTATTATTGTGAGGGCCCTCTCCGGGTATTTAAATTTAAGTAGTGTATGCTTAGTTCTCTACGTAAAAATCATCCTGTTTTAAAAATTTTAAATAGTGCTCTTGTAGATTTACCGGCTCCTGTAAATTTGTCTGTTTGATGAAATTTTGGTTCTTTATTGGGTTTATGTTTAATTGTTCAAATTGCTAGGGGTTTATTTTTAGCTATACATTATACATCTTGTGTTGAAATGGCTTTTGACTCTGTTGTGCATATTATACGGGATGTCAATTATGGTTGGGTTTTACGTTATATCCATGCTAACGGTGCTTCTTTTTTTTTTATTTGTTTATATTTTCATGTTGCTCGTGGTATTTATTATGGTTCTTACACTATAGTTGAGACTTGAAATATCGGTGTAACTTTATTATTTTTGGTAATGGGCACTGCTTTTGTAGGTTATGTACTACCTTGAGGTCAAATATCATTTTGAGGGGCTACTGTAATTACTAATCTAGTATCTGCTATTCCTTATATAGGCGAAATAATTGTATATTGAATTTGAGGAGGGTTTTCTGTAGATAATGCTACCCTTAGTCGATTTTTTTGTTTTCATTTTGTTTTACCTTTTGTTTTACTTGCTATAGTGGGTATACATTTATTATTTTTACATCAGAGAGGAAGAAATAATCCTTTAGGCATTAATAGTGATTTAGATAAAATTCCTTTTCATCAGTACTATAGATATAAAGATTTATTTGGGTTTTTTGTTATATTATTATTATTGATTGAAGTAAGTTTGTTATTTCCTAATATTTTAGGTGATTCTGAAAATTTTATTCCAGCTAACCCTCTAGTAACTCCTTTACATATTAAACCTGAGTGATATTTCTTGTTTGCTTACGCTATTTTACGTTCTATCCCTAGTAAACTTGGGGGTGTTATTAGGTTGGTTATATCCATTTGTATTTTATTTTTTTTACCTTTATTCCATGTTAGAGGTTGTCGTGGGTGTGTGTATAATATTTTTATACAAATTAATTTTTGGTTAATGGTTGGTTGTTTTTTTTTATTAACTTGGATTGGAGGGTGTCCTGTAGAATACCCTTATGAATCTATTGGTCGTGTTTTAAGCGTTTTCTGGTTTAGTGTTTTTCTTTTTCGTCCTTTTATTGATTTGATATGATTAAATATTTTAGAGTATTAGGTTTTTACTGGGTTCTTGAAGTTTTGAAAACTTCTAATAAGTGTTCGATTCACTTGAAAACTTAGTTATAAAGATTATGTATCTAAATCTGGTTTACAAAACCAGTGTTTTATTTAAACTATTATAACAGGTATGATTATAAGAGGTGAATTTATTTTAAGAATATTTATTTATATTAGAGGTATTTTAGTTTTATTATTTCAGTGGAAACATATTTTAAATATCTTGTTGAGATTTGAAATTTTAACGCTAGGAATTATTTTTTCTTTTTTATTAACTTGGGGTTTAAATAGTAATGATTGTAGCCTTATAATGGTAGTAGTTGTTTTTGGTGTTTGTGAAGCTAGTTTAGGGTTGTCTTTATTAGTAAGAATAATTCGTGTTCATGGCAATGATTACGTTAGTTCTTTAAGTTTATATAAATTTTAGGTTTATTTATGAGTATGGTAAGATTAATATTTTTAATAAACTTAATAGTTTGGGAGGTTCGTTTTTGGTTTATAATATTTATAACTTTTTTGTGTTTAAAATACTTAAGCGTAGATGTCTGGGGTATTATATTTACTAAACACTTATGTTGTGATAATATAAGGGGGATATTAGTTGTGTTAAGCTTATGAATCAGAGGATTAATATTATTAGCAAGGAGTTACTCAGTAAAATACATAAATAATAAAAGTATTTTTTTTTCTTTTTTAGTTTTATTTTTGTGTTTAATTGTAATTTTATACTTTTTGTGTGTAAATATTATATATTTTTATATCTTTTTTGAGGTGTCATTAGTGCCTACACTAATATTAATTATCGGTTGAGGTTACCAACCGGAGCGTTTACAGGCAGGTATGTATATAATACTGTACACTATTAGAGCTTCTTTACCTTTATTAATTAGTTTAGTTATATTAGGTAATTTATATTGTTCTTATAGTATAGTATTAATTTATTATTTGAACTTACTAGGCCTTTTATATAATGTTAATTTTTTATGGTTTTTTGGTATTATAGGGGCATTTTTAGTTAAGTTGCCTATATTCTCTGTTCATTTGTGGTTACCTAAGGCTCATGTAGAGGCTCCTATTGCTGGTTCAATAATTTTAGCGGGTGTTTTACTAAAGTTGGGGGGCTATGGCGTGTTACGTCTTTTAAGTACTTTTTTTTTAAATGAGGTCATTGTTAGAAAGGTTTTCATTATTATTTGTTTATGGGGAGGTGTTATCACTGCTATTATTTGTATTGGTCAGAGAGACATTAAGTCTTTAATTGCTTACTCCTCTGTAGGGCATATAGGTGTTATATTAGCTGGTAGTTTAAGTAAATTTATGTGAGGGTGAGAAGGTGCGATACTAATAATAATTTCACATGGTTTTTGTTCTTCTGGATTGTTTTGCTTAGCTAATTTAATATATGAAAAATTAAAAAGTCGTAGTTTATTTCTTTGTGGAGGCATAATCAATGTAAATTCTGTAATATGCTTATGGTGGTTTTTGTTTTGTATTTGTAATATAGGGGCTCCTCCCTTTGTCAATTTAATTAGAGAAGTTATATTGTTTTGTTCTCTTTATATTTATAGAAGTTGACTTATTATTATTATTTTATTTATAGTTTTCCTAGGAGGTTTGTATAATTTAATTATTTTTGTGAATACACAACACGGTGATGTTATAGGATTTATAAATAGGGGTTCAGTAAATTTGTGTAGGGAGTATTTATTATTGTTGTTACATTTTTATCCTATATTATTTTTTATTATAAATATTGGTTATCTTAACAAAATTTTATTATTTTAGTGAAGTTAGTTTAAAAATTTAAAATAACAAATTGTGGTCTTGTAGATAAATTAATTTACTTCACTATGTTTCAAATAATTGGAGTTGAGTTATGTTTTAGGGTTATTTTATTTAGATGATTTTTTTTTATATTTATTATACTGGTTTATCTATGTATAAATAATTTTTGTTTATTATTTAGCTGGGAGTTGATAAATTGTATAAGCAGAAGAGTAGATTTTGACTTGGCTATTGACTGAATAAGATGTAGATTTAGGGCGTTGGTTTGTTTTATCTCTGGATGTGTTATAATTTTCTCTGTATCTTACATAAAGGGAGATAATAAATTATTACGGTTCAGTTTAATAGTTATACTATTTGTTTTATCTATAAATTTATTAATTTTTATCCCTAGTTTAATTTCTTTATTATTGGGTTGAGATGGGTTAGGTTTAGTGTCTTTTTGTCTTGTTATTTATTATCAGAATAATAAATCATTAGCTGCTGGTATACTTACTGTTTTGATAAATCGTGTTGGAGATTGTTTCATTTTAGGTGGTATTTCTATAATTATTATTTTAGGTCATTGGAATATATTATGTTTATGGGAATTTCAGGGGTTTATATATGCAAATCTATTTATTATGATTGCAGGGATAACTAAAAGTGCTCAAATTCCGTTTAGTAGATGGCTTCCTGCAGCTATAGCTGCTCCCACTCCGGTTTCAGCATTGGTTCATTCTTCTACTTTAGTTACTGCTGGTGTTTTTTTATTTATTCGTTTTTTTAAATACTTAAGCCACTATTACTGATTTAGAATTTTCATGGTTTATATCTCTATTTTAACTACTATTATGTCAGGGATTTGTGCTTTATACGAGTATGATATAAAAAAGATTGTTGCTCTGTCTACTCTTAGTCAGCTAGGCGTTATAATAATATCTTTAGGTCTTGGGTTACCAATATTAGCTTTATTCCATTTATACACTCATGCTATATTTAAGGCTTTACTATTTATATGCAGAGGTAATATTATTCATTGTTTTAGTGGAAAACAAGATGTTCGTCAAATTAAGAATGTGTCTAATGTACTACCTTTAACCAGGATATTCCTAAATATTTCTAATATAGCTTTGTGTGGTTTGCCTTTTCTTGCGGGATTTTATTCTAAAGATTTAATTATTGAAGGTTTAATTAGAGGCAATTTCAATATGTTAACTTTTATTTTAGGTTCTTTTGGGGTGTGTTTAACTATTTTGTACTCTGTACGTTTTTCTTTTTACATTGTTTGATGTAATGAAAGTTCTGAGTGTTATACTAATATCAATGATAATGATATAAATATAATTTTTCCTATATCTATATTATTTATGGGGGCTTTATGAGGAGGTTTCGTTTTTCAAAATTTGTTTTGTCTTTTCAGGGTCGAGTTCTTTTTACCTTTACTTATAAAACTAATCGTACCTTTTTTAATTATTATAAGTTTATTATTTTCCTTTGGATTTTGGGACAAAGGTTTTATTAGTATGAAGATTGGTAAGTTGAATTACATTAACAGAAGAATATGATTTTTATCTAGTTTCATTTGTTACCCTTCTTTAATAAGATTTAAATTAGTTAGTAATAGTAGGTTAAAAATTGTAGATATGGGTTGGTTTGAAATAATAGGAGGTCAAGGTATTTTTAATATTAATAAACTTATTTTAAAAATTTTGGAACATTGGTTAATATTATCTTTTAATTGTTATATAATTGTTTTCTTAGTAATAATTTTGTATTTTTAATTATACTAAATATTGTTAATTATCTATTGATGGTCGTCCGTATATAGTGTGATTAGTAATGAGAAAATATACCCTTGAATAATACCAATACCAATTTCAAAAATAAAGTAGCCTATTTGAACTCCTATAATAAGCGTTAAAATTATATAACTATTAGAAAGTAAAGATACCGCTAAATAATCTCCAATTAATGTTAAAATAATATGTCCAGCTCTAATATTGGCTGCTAATCGAATAGATAAGGTGATAGGGCGTACTAGTATGCTTAGTGTTTCAATAATAGGGAGAAAAGGTATTAAAAAAGTTGGAGTGCCTAAAGGTAGTATAAATGCTAATCTAGAATAAGGGTTGTTATTATAAGAGGATATGATTAGTGACAGTCATAAAGGTAAGGCTAAGGTAAAGGTTATTACTAGATGGCTAGTGGCTCTGAATAYATAAGGTATTAATCCTATTATATTAAAATTAATGATTGTAATAAATAAAGAGGATACTATTAATCTAAATCCTCCCAAGTTTATTCTAAATGATCGTGTGGCTTGGATATTAATAGATTGYTTAGGTAAATTTATAATATTTTCTAGGTTGGATTTATTAATCCAGTAGGATGAATTGATAAAAAATAATGACCATAAGGATAGCGTTCATGTTATTATGTGTGCGGAGAATAAGGTAGAGTTATGATCATCAAACGAAGAGAAGATGTCTACTATCATGTTATCATTTGTATTTAATATTTATACTTAACTTTTTAGATTTATTAATTGTGTATAAGTTATGGGTATTTCATCATATAATAGATGTGTTTACAAGTATAATAGATCAAAATATAATAAATAAGAATAATCAATTAATAGGAGATAGTTGTGGCATATGATAAGTACTATATAGTATAGTAATYTAAAATTGACAATTTTATGTTATTTATTAACTAACTTTTCTAATCATTTATTAGGTTTAACCATTTAATAAAATAGTTTATGTTAACAACTTCTAATGTAATAGGCATAAAGGAGTGATTAGCTCCACAGATTTCTGAACATTGTCCATAAAAAATGCCTGGTCGGCTAGGGTAAAGTATTAATTGGTTTAATCGCCCAGGGATAGCATCTACTTTAACTCCTATTGAAGGTACTGTTCAGGAATGAATAACATCTGCTGAAGAAACAATAATCCGTGTGTTAGTTTTTATAGGTAATACTAAATGATGGTCAGTTTCTAATAATCGGAAATTCCCTAATTCTAGTTCATTAGTAGGAGTTATATATGAGTCAAATTCAATGTCTAGAAAATCTGAGTATTCATATCTTCAATACCATTGATGGCCTATTGTTTTAATTGTAATAAGAGGGTCATTTGTCTCATCAAGTAGGTAAAGTAGACGTAATGAAGGTATAGCTAAAAATAACAAGATTATAGCGGGAGCAATGGTTCAGATAGTTTCAATTTTTTGTCTTTCGGTAATATTAAGGCAGAAAAATTTATTAGTTATAAGAATCATTGATATGTATATCACTATTGTTAGTGTTATAATAATTGCGAATATAGCGTGGTCATGAAAAAAAATAATCTGTTCTATTAATGGGGAAGAAGCATCTTGGAATCCTAATTGTCCTCAATAGGTCATAATTAATTGTAAAGGGCTCCTGTTTCAGGAAGTCTATGAAAATCAACGGGTAGCCGATTATCTCACTCTAGAGAGGTTGTCATATGATTAGCCCAAATAACAGTTCGTTGCGAGATTATTCTTTCCCAGACAATAAAAATAAAAAAGAGAACTCTGGTTAGTGATATTATTGATCCTATAGAGGACACTATATTCCATTTTGTGTAACAGTCGGGGTAGTCTGAGTATCGTCGGGGTATACCTGCTAAACCTAAAAAGTGTTGGGGAAAAAAGGTAACATTAACTCCAATGAATATTGTTATAAAATGTGCTTTAGTTCATTGTTGGTTCAGTGTTAATCCTGTAATTAAGGGGTATCAGTGGTTAAATCCTCCAAATAAAGCAAATACTGCTCCTATTGATAGGACATAATGGAAGTGGGCAACGACATAGTATGTATCATGTAATATAATGTCTAAGGAAGAATTAGATAGAATAATACCTGTTAAACCCCCAACTGTGAATAAAAAGATAAAACCTAAAGCTCATAATATTGGGGTATTGTATTTAATAGGAGAACCATAAATAGTAGCTAATCAGCTAAAGACTTTAATTCCAGTTGGGATAGCAATAATTATTGTTGCTGATGTAAAATAGGCACGTGTGTCAACATCTATTCCTACTGTAAATATGTGATGGGCTCAAACAATAAATCCTAAAAGCCCAATTGATAATATTGCATAAATTATACCTAAAGCTCCAAAAATTTCTTTTTTATATGAGTGGTGAGATACAATATGTGAAATAATACCAAAAGCAGGTAAAATTAGAATATAAACTTCTGGGTGACCAAAAAATCAAAATAGGTGTTGGTAAAGAATAGGGTCCCCTCCCCCTCTAGGATCAAAAAAAGTTGTGTTAAAATTTCGGTCAGTTAATAGTATGGTAATAGCACCGGCTAAAACTGGTAGGGATAGAAGAAGCAAAATCGCGGTGATAAAAACAGATCAAGCAAAAAGAGGTAGTCGTTCTATTTGTAAGCCTTCTCAGCGCATGTTTAAAATAGTTGTAATAAAATTAATTGCTCCTAGAATAGAAGAGACACCCGCTAGGTGTAGAGAAAAAATAGCTAAATCAACAGAGGGACCTGCATGGGATAAATTTCTAGATAAAGGAGGGTATACTGTTCATCCTGTTCCAGCTCCCCTTTCAACAGCTGAGGATGCTAATAGAAGTGTTAAGGATGGAGGTAGAAGTCAAAAACTTATATTATTTATACGTGGGAATGCTATATCTGGGGCTCCTAGTATTAGTGGTACTAGTCAGTTTCCAAATCCTCCAATTATAATAGGTATAACTAAGAAAAAAATTATAATAAACCCATGGGCAGTAACTACTACATTGTATAGTTGGTCGTCATTTAGTAGAGAGCCTGGTTGTCCTAATTCAGTTCGGATTATTAATCTTAAGGATGTTCCTAATAGTCCGGCTCAAATACCAAAGATAAAGTATAATGTACCAATATCTTTATGGTTTGTAGAAAATAGTCATCGCATACTAAACTATTATAATTATAGGGTAAATAATCAATCTTCTTATTAGGTTAAAAATGATAACTAAATTATATATTTTTATTGGCTTTTTATTATTTAATGTTTTATAAGATTTAATTATTAATATTAAGGATATATTTAAATAGAAATACAAACTAATAAGAGTACCTATAAAAAGTAACAGAGTTAACATAATTATCTTTATTTGGATTAAGGTGATCAGAATAATTAATTTAGATATAAATCCTAATAAAGGTGGTAAACCTCCTAGCGATAGTATTAAGGACACGGTAATAATTTGGTGTGATTTATTCTTTCGTGTTAGTATAAATAAATGGTTTCCTAAAGATATTGATAATATATTTATTAAGGGTATTGAAATTAGAACGTAATTAATAAAGTAGATTAAACTTAATGATCTGTTGATTGAAATAGTGGATAATATTCAACCCAAATGTGAAACGGATGAGTAGGTTATAATTAATTGAATATTAGTTTGATTAATTGCTATAATTCCCCCTATAATTGTAGATATGACAGAAATTACTATAATTACATTTTGGTTTGAATTTATTATGCTTGTTATAAATAAAGGAGCAATTTTCTGTCAAGTAAGTATTATAAATAAAATTCTTCATGATATTTGCTTGGTAATTCTAGGTAGTCAGAAGTGTATAGGGGCTCCTCCTAATTTTATAATTAATGATATAATCATTATAAGTGTAATTATATTATTATTAAATATAGAGTGTCAGGTTAAGCTCAAATTATATATTATTACAGATGAAATAATAAGAACTCTAGATCTTATTCTTTGGATAATAAAATATTTTATAGAAGCTTCAGCTTCTAATATTTTACCTTTAATATTTATTAAAGGCAGGAATCCTATTAAATTAAGTTCTAAACCTACTCATATAGTTAATCAGTGGGAAGATGAAAGTGATAATATGGTTCCTGTAATTATAATTATGATAAATAAAAAGTTAGAAGGAAAAAATTTGTTATTCATAAAAGGTAGAACAATTCGAGTTGCTCAAAATAAAGTTAGCAGCTTTATTTTACACCTAATTACCTTTATATAAAATTATATCCTTAGAGTACAATAAACAAGGATGTTTAAACATCTAAGTATGAGCCGAAATCATATATGATCTATCATTTCTTGAATGTAGGGTTATTAAGGATTAAATATAATCATTATCTAGATTAAAAGTCTAGTGCTTAGAATTTCGGCCACTTAATAATTTGAGCTATGACCCTCATCAGTAAATACATGTGTATAAAATTAATCATACAACATCTACAAAATGCCAATACCACGCTGCTGCCTCAAAACCAAAATGGTGATTTGTAGAAAAGTGGTGGTATAAAATTCGCACCAAACAAGTAAGAAGGAAYATTGATCCAATTATAACATGTAGACCATGAAATCCTGTTGCAACAAAAAAAGTTGAACCATATACTCTATCTGAAATAGAAAATGAGGTTTCTTCATATTCTTGCGCTTGTAAGATTGTGAAGTACACCCCTAAAATAATGGTAATAATTATTGATTGGGTAGTTTCTTTATGGTTTCCTGATATTAACGAGTGATGTGCTCATGTCACAGTTACACCTGATGCAAGTAAAATTGCTGTATTTAGCAAAGGTACTTGAAAAGGGTTTAGTGGATTAATATAAATGGGGGGCCAACAAGCCCCTAGTTCAGTGTTAGGCGCTAAGCTACTGTGAAAGTAAGCTCAAAAAAAAGCAAAGAAAAAACATACTTCTGAGGTGATAAATAAAATCATACCTAATCGTATTCCTAAGGATACTTTTATTGTGTGRTACCCTTGAAAAGTTCTTTCTCGAATAATATCTCGTCATCATTGAAATATGGTTATAAAAATTAATAATAGCCCAATAGATATAGTAATGATTCCATGGTTATGGAGTCATGATGTTATACCTAGAGTTAAAAATATAGCTCCTAAAGAGCCAGTAAGGGGTCAAGGACTAAATTCTACTAGGTGAAAAGGATTTCGAGTCATAATAACTTATATATCGGTATGTTTATCTGCTTTTTTCATTTTTATTAAGTATACTTATGAAAGTATGATAAAATAGGTTATTAGTTAATAAGGCTGATGTTAATAATATTACTTAATAAAAGTGTAAATTTAAATCAAGCAATAAGGAGAGCTTTTTTTTTGTTGTAAAAATGATTATATTAGGATAAGTGATCGAATGTATATATATATAAATGATTGTATTATTAATAATATATATAAATTCATACTTAAATTAWTAATTTACTTGTAAAGGGTATTATTAATATATAATTTTATAAAATTTATTACCTATTTTATAAGAGAGGTTCAATACATGTTTTAGTATGTAGTCTCTTTCTTTTATAATTGAATGGTCCTCAGTAAGTGTAGACTTCTGTACATATGCTAGATGGATGTTTAGAGTGTAGTATATACACGGCGCAGTAGAGTAAGAGAGTATAAAAATGGAATACTTCGAGGTATGTATAATAGACATATCTAAATTTGAGAGTGTATATTATATATATAGCACCGTTGTAAAAACTTGTTAGTGTATTAAAATATATAATTACATTATGGTGTAAGAGCACATAAACTTTTGGTGTTTAGGGTATAGGTTCATTATCTTTTCTTGTAATATCTATTAATTTAGAAGGTCCTATAGTTTATAAAAAATATTAAGTTGCAAACTTTAGGAAACATATATATATATTGTTAGGACTTATTGAAATAGGTTGTGTAAATAGCTATTAAGTTTAACTTAAAGGTGTATTTTCAATTTTAATTTGGCTTTGGTTATTATATAGGCTATAGCTAATTTTATATATGTTAGGTTTATTATAAGAATCGTTTTGTCTTTAGGTTTATTAATTTTTTGGTTTAATATGTCTTGATTAGTAACTTGTGTTATTAGTATTTATTATAATTATAGTAATTGGCTACGCAGTATTTATTATTATACAATGAATGAGAGTTCGATATAGTTAATGTGTTTAAAAGTGGTTAAATTGGTGCCAGCATCTGCGGTTATACCTATGCTTTTAGTTTATATTTATATAGTATAAAATAAAGTATTAAGTTTAAATTATTATTAGAGCTAATGAGTATAATAATTGTAGGTAAAATTTAATTATTGTAATTAATTAAATAGCTCTAATGTAAATTCTTTGAAAATAAGGCGTTTATAAACTAGGATTAGAGACCCTATTATTCTTTATCTTAAAAATTTTTTTACTTAAGTAGTATGAACAGGTTAGTATACATATATGTATTTAATTTTTTATGTTTGAAATTTAAAAGGCTTGGCGGTGTTATATATCCTTCTAGGGGAGTTTGCTTATTAATTTGATAATCCTCAATTTATACTTACTTTTTTTTGAATTATAGACAGTTTGTATATTGCTGTCGTCAGTTTATTTTGTAAAAATTTTGTAAAAAACTTAATAACGATTGGGTTATTATGTCAAGTCAAAATGCAGTTAATGAGAAAGGTTTTAAAAGTGAGCTACAATTTATAATATTTAATCTGATTAAGTAGTGTAATTTATTTATGAAGTTGGACTTAGTAGTAATAAAATTTTAAAGTAGTGGGTTTTTGTGAATTAGGTTTTATAATGCGTACATATCGCCCGTCGCTCTTGTTGGAAAATAAGATAAGTCGTAACATAGTAGGGGTAGTGGAAGCTGTTCCTGGGTTATATACAAAATTTAACATAATTAATGTGTCTCACTTACATTGAGAAAATAGTTATATATTATAATTAGTTTTGATAGTATAATTTATGTACGTTGTGTGTAAATTTAAATAGCTTAATGTAGAGCATAACATTGAAGGTGTTAGGGTGGTGTTTAATACCTTTGAGTAGTACTTGTATAATTTATTTATTTTTATCTATTGATGGTCGTCCGTATATAGTGTGATTAGTAATGAGAAAATATACCCTTGAATAATACCAATACCAATTTCAAAAATAAAGTAGCCTATTTGAACTCCTATAATAAGCGTTAAAATTATATAACTATTAGAAAGTAAAGATACCGCTAAATAATCTCCAATTAATGTTAAAATAATATGTCCAGCTCTAATATTGGCTGCTAATCGAATAGATAAGGTGATAGGGCGTACTAGTATGCTTAGTGTTTCAATAATAGGGAGAAAAGGTATTAAAAAAGTTGGAGTGCCTAAAGGTAGTATAAATGCTAATCTAGAATAAGGGTTGTTATTATAAGAGGATATGATTAGTGACAGTCATAAAGGTAAGGCTAAGGTAAAGGTTATTACTAGATGGCTAGTGGCTCTGAATAYATAAGGTATTAATCCTATTATATTAAAATTAATGATTGTAATAAATAAAGAGGATACTATTAATCTAAATCCTCCCAAGTTTATTCTAAATGATCGTGTGGCTTGGATATTAATAGATTGYTTAGGTAAATTTATAATATTTTCTAGGTTGGATTTATTAATCCAGTAGGATGAATTGATAAAAAATAATGACCATAAGGATAGCGTTCATGTTATTATGTGTGCGGAGAATAAGGTAGAGTTATGATCATCAAACGAAGAGAAGATGTCTACTATCATGTTATCATTTGTATTTAATATTTATACTTAACTTTTTAGATTTATTAATTGTGTATAAGTTATGGGTATTTCATCATATAATAGATGTGTTTACAAGTATAATAGATCAAAATATAATAAATAAGAATAATCAATTAATAGGAGATAGTTGTGGCATATGATAAGTACTATATAGTATAGTAATYTAAAATTGACAATTTTATGTTATTTATTAACTAACTTTTCTAATCATTTATTAGGTTTAACCATTTAATAAAATAGTTTATGTTAACAACTTCTAATGTAATAGGCATAAAGGAGTGATTAGCTCCACAGATTTCTGAACATTGTCCATAAAAAATGCCTGGTCGGCTAGGGTAAAGTATTAATTGGTTTAATCGCCCAGGGATAGCATCTACTTTAACTCCTATTGAAGGTACTGTTCAGGAATGAATAACATCTGCTGAAGAAACAATAATCCGTGTGTTAGTTTTTATAGGTAATACTAAATGATGGTCAGTTTCTAATAATCGGAAATTCCCTAATTCTAGTTCATTAGTAGGAGTTATATATGAGTCAAATTCAATGTCTAGAAAATCTGAGTATTCATATCTTCAATACCATTGATGGCCTATTGTTTTAATTGTAATAAGAGGGTCATTTGTCTCATCAAGTAGGTAAAGTAGACGTAATGAAGGTATAGCTAAAAATAACAAGATTATAGCGGGAGCAATGGTTCAGATAGTTTCAATTTTTTGTCTTTCGGTAATATTAAGGCAGAAAAATTTATTAGTTATAAGAATCATTGATATGTATATCACTATTGTTAGTGTTATAATAATTGCGAATATAGCGTGGTCATGAAAAAAAATAATCTGTTCTATTAATGGGGAAGAAGCATCTTGGAATCCTAATTGTCCTCAATAGGTCATAATTAATTGTAAAGGGCTCCTGTTTCAGGAAGTCTATGAAAATCAACGGGTAGCCGATTATCTCACTCTAGAGAGGTTGTCATATGATTAGCCCAAATAACAGTTCGTTGCGAGATTATTCTTTCCCAGACAATAAAAATAAAAAAGAGAACTCTGGTTAGTGATATTATTGATCCTATAGAGGACACTATATTCCATTTTGTGTAACAGTCGGGGTAGTCTGAGTATCGTCGGGGTATACCTGCTAAACCTAAAAAGTGTTGGGGAAAAAAGGTAACATTAACTCCAATGAATATTGTTATAAAATGTGCTTTAGTTCATTGTTGGTTCAGTGTTAATCCTGTAATTAAGGGGTATCAGTGGTTAAATCCTCCAAATAAAGCAAATACTGCTCCTATTGATAGGACATAATGGAAGTGGGCAACGACATAGTATGTATCATGTAATATAATGTCTAAGGAAGAATTAGATAGAATAATACCTGTTAAACCCCCAACTGTGAATAAAAAGATAAAACCTAAAGCTCATAATATTGGGGTATTGTATTTAATAGGAGAACCATAAATAGTAGCTAATCAGCTAAAGACTTTAATTCCAGTTGGGATAGCAATAATTATTGTTGCTGATGTAAAATAGGCACGTGTGTCAACATCTATTCCTACTGTAAATATGTGATGGGCTCAAACAATAAATCCTAAAAGCCCAATTGATAATATTGCATAAATTATACCTAAAGCTCCAAAAATTTCTTTTTTATATGAGTGGTGAGATACAATATGTGAAATAATACCAAAAGCAGGTAAAATTAGAATATAAACTTCTGGGTGACCAAAAAATCAAAATAGGTGTTGGTAAAGAATAGGGTCCCCTCCCCCTCTAGGATCAAAAAAAGTTGTGTTAAAATTTCGGTCAGTTAATAGTATGGTAATAGCACCGGCTAAAACTGGTAGGGATAGAAGAAGCAAAATCGCGGTGATAAAAACAGATCAAGCAAAAAGAGGTAGTCGTTCTATTTGTAAGCCTTCTCAGCGCATGTTTAAAATAGTTGTAATAAAATTAATTGCTCCTAGAATAGAAGAGACACCCGCTAGGTGTAGAGAAAAAATAGCTAAATCAACAGAGGGACCTGCATGGGATAAATTTCTAGATAAAGGAGGGTATACTGTTCATCCTGTTCCAGCTCCCCTTTCAACAGCTGAGGATGCTAATAGAAGTGTTAAGGATGGAGGTAGAAGTCAAAAACTTATATTATTTATACGTGGGAATGCTATATCTGGGGCTCCTAGTATTAGTGGTACTAGTCAGTTTCCAAATCCTCCAATTATAATAGGTATAACTAAGAAAAAAATTATAATAAACCCATGGGCAGTAACTACTACATTGTATAGTTGGTCGTCATTTAGTAGAGAGCCTGGTTGTCCTAATTCAGTTCGGATTATTAATCTTAAGGATGTTCCTAATAGTCCGGCTCAAATACCAAAGATAAAGTATAATGTACCAATATCTTTATGGTTTGTAGAAAATAGTCATCGCATAATGAATTTATTTATGGAGTAATTATTTTATTCAATTTAAGGACCCCTGGTTTCACTCGTGGTATAATCCTAATAGTAAAATTATTAGAAATATTAGAGATCTAGTTAAAGGCCAATGAGTGTTAGATTTTATAACGTTTATTGTTAAAGGTATTAGTAGAATAATTTCAACATCGAAAATTAAAAAGATTACAGCTAAAAGAAAAAATCGTATGGAGAAGGGGGCACGAGTATGAACAGATGGATCAAAACCACACTCAAAAGGGGAATTTTTTTCTCGGTCTATATAAGATCGTTTATTAATAACTAATCCTACTAGTAKAAGTAATAAGCTTACAAATAAAATAATAAATATGAAGATGATTATTGTCAACATAAACACAGAAGGAAAACCTTATAATTTATAACATCAATATAATCCGTTCATTCCGGCGCAGTGTTTGCCAGTGAAGTAATTATTATTACAATTTTTTAATTAACAGTTAAATGCCTCTATTTGGCTTTCCACTGTATTTTTTATTTAAATATATGGTATTAAAGACTTCTCTTTCTTCATGATTGCAAATCATATCTTCTAATAAATAAAGTATAGTACCTAAGGTTGCAATTATGACCCTCATCAGTAAATACATGTGTATAAAATTAATCATACAACATCTACAAAATGCCAATACCACGCTGCTGCCTCAAAACCAAAATGGTGATTTGTAGAAAAGTGGTGGTATAAAATTCGCACCAAACAAGTAAGAAGGAAYATTGATCCAATTATAACATGTAGACCATGAAATCCTGTTGCAACAAAAAAAGTTGAACCATATACTCTATCTGAAATAGAAAATGAGGTTTCTTCATATTCTTGCGCTTGTAAGATTGTGAAGTACACCCCTAAAATAATGGTAATAATTATTGATTGGGTAGTTTCTTTATGGTTTCCTGATATTAACGAGTGATGTGCTCATGTCACAGTTACACCTGATGCAAGTAAAATTGCTGTATTTAGCAAAGGTACTTGAAAAGGGTTTAGTGGATTAATATAAATGGGGGGCCAACAAGCCCCTAGTTCAGTGTTAGGCGCTAAGCTACTGTGAAAGTAAGCTCAAAAAAAAGCAAAGAAAAAACATACTTCTGAGGTGATAAATAAAATCATACCTAATCGTATTCCTAAGGATACTTTTATTGTGTGRTACCCTTGAAAAGTTCTTTCTCGAATAATATCTCGTCATCATTGAAATATGGTTATAAAAATTAATAATAGCCCAATAGATATAGTAATGATTCCATGGTTATGGAGTCATGATGTTATACCTAGAGTTAAAAATATAGCTCCTAAAGAGCCAGTAAGGGGTCAAGGACTAAATTCTACTAGGTGAAAAGGATTTCGAGTCATAATAACTTATATATCGGTATGTTTATCTGCTTTTTTCATTTTTATTAAGTATACTTATGAAAGTATGATAAAATAGGTTATTAGTTAATAAGGCTGATGTTAATAATATTACTTAATAAAAGTGTAAATTTAAATCAAGCAATAAGGAGAGCTTTTTTTTTGTTGTAAAAATGATTATATTAGGATAAGTGATCGAATGTATATATATATAAATGATTGTATTATTAATAATATATATAAATTCATACTTAAATTAWTAATTTACTTGTAAAGGGTATTATTAATATATAATTTTATAAAATTTATTACCTATTTTATAAGAGAGGTTCAATACATGTTTTAGTATGTAGTCTCTTTCTTTTATAATTGAATGGTCCTCAGTAAGTGTAGACTTCTGTACATATGCTAGATGGATGTTTAGAGTGTAGTATATACACGGCGCAGTAGAGTAAGAGAGTATAAAAATGGAATACTTCGAGGTATGTATAATAGACATATCTAAATTTGAGAGTGTATATTATATATATAGCACCGTTGTAAAAACTTGTTAGTGTATTAAAAAAAAATGTT